AGAATTTGAATATCAAAAGAATCTCTTTGATGGAGAATTTTTATCGACAAATAGTGGTCATTCCTTAACCTCAATCGGCGAAGTCCCCTTGGAATACCCCCCCAGTCTTAATTTGAAAAAATTGTCTTTATTGGCAGAAGAAAAAAGAATTGATTCAGAAAAGCAAGCAAAATGTTTGCAATTGATATTCGATGTAGTTACAACTGATTACAATGATCCAACAATTAGAAATCAAAATAATCAATTGATTTTTCCTGGAATAGAAGAAATAAGAAAAGAGGTTCCTCGATGGTCATACAAATTGACAGATGATTTGGAAGAACAAGAGGAAGAAAATGAAGAAGAATCAATGGAAGATCATGAAATTCGTTCAAGAAAAGCCAAACGTGTTGTAATTTATACTGATAAAGAGGAAACTACCAACGCTATTAGTAATACTAGTGATAGTGATCAAGCGGAAGAGGTGTCTTTGATACGTTACTCACAACAATCGGATTTTCGTCGGGATCTAATCAAAGGATCCATGCGTGCTCAAAGACGTAAAACAGTTACTTGGGAAATGTTTCAAGCAAATGTGCATTCGCCACTTTTTTTGGATCAAATAGACAAAACATTCTTTTTCTCTTTTGATATCTCCGAAATGATGAATCTCGTTTTTAGGGGTTGGGTGGGTAGAGACTCGGAATTTGAAATTTCCGATTCTGAGGAGGAAGAGACAAAAGAAAGAGAGAAAAACAAGGAAAAGAAAGAGGAAAATGAACGTATAACAATATCAGAAACTTGGGATAGCATTATATTTGCTCAAGCAATAAGGGGTTCGATGTTAGTAACCCAATCGATTCTTAGAAAATACATTGTATTGCCTTCATTGATAATAGCTAAAAATGTTGGCCGTATGTTATTATTCCAATTCCCTGAGTGGTACGAGGATTTGAAAGATTGGAATAGAGAAATGCATGTTAAATGCACTTATAATGGTGTTCAATTATCAGAAACAGAATTTCCAAAAGATTGGTTAACGGATGGTATTCAGATAAAAATTCTATTTCCTTTCCGTCTAAAACCTTGGCGAAAATCTAAAGTACGATCCCATCATAGAGATACAATGAAAAAAAAAGGAAAAAAAGACAATTTTTGTTTTTTAACAGTCTGGGGAAGAGAAGTGGAACTCCCCTTCGGTTCTCCTCGAAAACAACCTTCTTTTTTTCAACCTATTTGGAAAGAGGAAAAAAAAAAAAAAAAAATTCTAAAACTGGAAAAAACATTTTCTCTTTCTCTAGTTCTAAGAGTTTCTAAAAAAACGAGAAAAGGGTTTTTAAAGATTTCAAAAGAAAAAACAAGATGGGTTAACAAAATAGTTCTAGTTATAAAACGAATAATGAAAGAACTTGAAAAAATAATAAACCCAATTTTCTTATTTGGATTCGGGAAAGTAAAAGTATATGAATCGAACGAAAATAGAAAAGATTCTATAATCAGTAATAAGACTACCGACGAATCAACCATTCGAATTCGATCCACGAATTGGACAAAACATTCACTTATAGAGAAAAAAATAAAGGATCTTGCTGATAGGACAACCACAATCAGAAATCAAATAGAACAAATCACAAAAGACAAGAAAAAAATAGTTGTAACTCCGGGTATAAGTATTAGCCCTAATAAGACAAATTGTGCTGATAAAAATTCAGAATTGCAAAAACATATTTGGCAAATATTCAAAAGAAAAAGTACCCGATTAATACGCAAATTCTACTACTTTATCAAATATTTCATTGAAAGAATATACAGCGATATCCTTCTATGTACCATTAACAGTCTTAGGACCAATGCACAGCTTTTCCTTGAATCAACAAAAAAAATGATCAATAAATTCTTTTACCACGATGAAACAAATCAAGAAGGGATTGATCAAACAAATCAAAATACAATTCACTTTATTTCGACGATGCAAAAGGCGCTTTCTAATATTAGTAATAAGAATTCAACTATTTATTGTGACTTATCCTCTTTGTCACAAGCATATGTATTTTACACATTGTCACAAGTTCAAGTTAATAACAAGTATTACTTGAGATCTGTATTTCAATATCACGGGACCCATCTTTTTCTTAAAGATAGAATCAAGGATTATTATGGGACACGAGGACTATTTGATTACAAACCAAAGCATAATAAAGTTGATAAGTCTGGAATGAATGAATGGAAAAACTGGTTAAAGAGTCATTATCAATACAATTTATCTCAAACTCAATGGTCTCGATTAGTACCACAAAAATGGAGAAATAGAGTCAATCAACGTTGTACAATTCAAAAAAAAGACTCAAGAATATTGGATTCATATAAAAAAAACCAATTAATTCATTACGTGAAACAAAATTATTACGGAATAGACTCATGGACAGGACAAAAAGAAAAATTAAAAAAAAACTACAAATATGATCTTCTAGCACATAAATATATGAATTATGAGGATGGAGGGGACTCATATATTTATGCATCGCCATTACAAGTAAACAGAGACCCAAAAATTCCATATAATTTCAATACACAGAAAACACAGAAACCCGAATCATTTTATGCACTAGTAGGTATAGATATTAGTGATTATCTAGGAGAAGAATCTAGTCTATATGGAGAAAAAAATTTGGATAGAAAATATTTTGATTGTAGAATTCTCCGGTTTTGTTTTAGAAAAAATATCGATATTGATACCTGGACTAATATGCATATTGGTACCAAGATTAATCAAAATACTAAAGCTGGAACTCATAATTATCCAAAAATTTATAATAAAGATATTTATCCTCTCACCATTCATCAAAAAACAAAACCATCCAATAAAACAAAAAAACTTTTTGATTGGATGGGAATGAATAAAGAAAGGCTATATCGTCCCATATCAAATCTGGAATCTTGGTTCTTCCCAGAATTTGGCCTACTTTATGATGCATATAAGCTTAAACCATGGATTATACCAATCCAATTTCTTCTTTTAAACATTCATAGAAATACAAAATTTAGTCCAAATAAGAACATCAACGGAAATGATCTTAATCTACGATCTAATAAAAAAGAATATCTTGAATTAGAGAATCAGAACCAACAAGAAAAAAAACAAAAGCTAAGCCAAATAGATCTTGGATCAGATACACAACAAGATATACAAAAACAAAAGAAAAAAGAAGATGTTGAAAAAAATTACACAGAATCAACCATTAAAAAACGTAGAAAGAAAAAACAATTAAAGAGCAAGAAGGAAGCAGAACTAGATTTTTTCCTGAAAAAATATTTCCTTTTTCAATTAAGATGGGATGATTCTTTGAATCAAAGAATGATCAACAATATCAAGGTATATTGTCTACTACTTAGACTGATAAATCTAAAGGAAATTGCTATATCCTCAATTCAAAGAGGAGAGATGCGTCTAGATGTAATGTTGATTCAAAAGGATATATCTCTTACAGAATTGATAAAAAAGGGAATATTTATTATTGAACCGGTTCGTCTCTCTCTAAAATGGGATGAAGAATTTCTTATATATCAAACCATAGGTATTTCATTGGTCAATAAGAGTAAACAACAATCTGAAACTGAGAGAAGATATATAAAAAAATATCTTGATGAGAATCCTTTTGAGAAATCCATTTCACGACATAGCACTATGCTTGTGAGTGAAGATAAAAATTATTATGATTTATTTGTTCCTGAAAATATTCTATCTACTAGACGTCGTAGAGAGTTGAGAATTCTAATTTGTTTCAATTCCTGGAAGGGGAATGTTGTAGACGTAGATAGAAATCTAATCTTTTTCAATGAAAACGACATAAGGAACTGTGGACAGTTTTTGAAAAAGGACAAGCATTTTAATACAGATCCAAATAAAAACAAATTAATGAAATTAAAATTGTTTCTTTGGCCCAATTATCGATTAGAAGATTTAGCTTGTATGAATCGGTATTGGTTTGATACCCATAATGGTAGTCGTTTCAGTATGTCAAGAATACAGATGTATCCACAATTCAGAATTTATTGATGGTATATTTTATATACTATATAAACATATAATATAGTGTAGTGTGTAGTGCGTGAGTGAGATATTCAATATACAAAGGCCGAAAGATATACACATATGTTATGTTACATTATGACACATGATACTGAATTTAATGGCTTATCAACTGAATCTAGAAATGAATCGGCGAAATCTTCTTAGGTACAATACAAAGAAATCATTCTCTTTGGTGAGTGCAGAAATGTATTATACCTTTCTATCCAAATCAAATTAAGAAATAAAAAAATTAAAGAAAATTTGATTTGGATAGAAAAAATCGTATATATCAGAGTAAGAGGAAACCTTTTTTGTATCTACCAGAAAATGACTGACATTATTTTTTCTGATCAGTAAAATAAAAAAAAAAAAATGGAAAACTCTTTTTTTATGGTCAAAAATTCATTTATCTCAATTATTTCGCAAGAACAAGAAGAAAAAGAAGAAAACAAAGGGTCTGTCGAATTTCAAGTATTCAGTTTCACCAATAAGATACGAAGACTTACTTCCCATTTGAAGTTGCATAAAAAAGATTTTGCATCTCAGAGGGGTTTACGAATAATCCTGGGAAAACGTCAACGGCTGCTGGCGTATTTGTCAAAGAAAAATAGAGTACGTTATAAGACATTAATTGGTCAGTTGGATATTCGGGAACCAAAAACTCGTTAAGTGAATTCAAAGATTCGTTTGACTTTTTAGTGTTTTGTTTCTTTTTTTGTTTTGACAAACCTTATATACATAACATAGTGATGAATCAGAAAAAACAGATAGGCATTCGGGGAAAAAAGATATGGATATGATTCGACCGAATAGAAAAAACGATCTTATGATAGTCAATATGGGTCCTCAGCACCCATCGATGCATGGTGTTCTTCGATTAATTGTGACTTTGGATGGTGAAGACGTTATTGACTGTGAACCTATACTAGGTTATTTACATAGAGGCATGGAAAAAATTGCAGAAAACCGAACAATTGTCCAATATTTACCTTATGTAACACGGTGGGATTATCTAGCTACTATGTTTACAGAAGCAATAACTGTGAATGCTCCCGAACAATTAGGAAATATTCAAGTACCTCAAAGAGCGAGCTATATCAGAGTTATTATGTTAGAGCTAAGTCGTATAGCTTCTCACTTGTTATGGCTTGGACCTTTTATGGCAGATATTGGTGCACAGACTCCCTTTTTCTATATTTTTAGAGAGAGAGAATTAATATATGATCTATTTGAAGCTGCTACAGGTATGCGAATGATGCATAATTATTTCCGTATTGGAGGAGTAGCTGCTGATTTACCTTATGGCTGGATCGATAAATGTTTAGATTTTTGCGATTATTTTTTAATTGCAATTGACGAATATGAAAAACTTATTACACGAAATCCCATATTTTTGGAACGAGTTGAGGGTGTAGGTATTATTAGTGGAGAAGAAGCAATAAATTGGGGCTTGTCGGGACCCATGTTACGAGCTTCCGGAATCTCATGGGATCTCCGTAAAGTTGATCAATATGAATGTTATAATGACTTTGATTGGGAAGTGCAATGGCAAAAAGAAGGAGATTCTCTAGCTCGTTATTTAGTACGAATGAGGGAAATGAGGGAATCCATAAAAATAATTCAACAAGCTTTAGAGGGAATTCCTGGAGGACCTTATGAAAATTTAGAGGTCAGACGTTTTGATAGAACAAAAGATTCCGAATGGAATGATTTTGAATATAGATTCATTAGTAAAAAACCTTCGCCCAATTTTGAATTGTCAAAACAAGAACTCTATGTAAGAGTAGAAGCTCCAAAAGGGGAATTGGGGGTTTTTCTGATAGGAGATCAGAACGTTTTCCCTTGGAGATGGAAAATTCGTCCTCCTGGTTTTATCAATTTACAAATTTTGCCTCAGCTAGTTAAAAGAATGAAATTGGCTGATATCATGACAATATTAGGTAGTATAGATATTATTATGGGAGAAGTTGATCGTTGAAATGATAATAGATATAAGAGAAGTGCAAACTATCAATTCTTTTTCTGTATCGGAATTTTTAAAAGAAATATATGAACTTATATGGCTCTTTGTGCCTATTTTTGTTCTGATAGTAGGAATTGTAATAGGTGTCCTAGTAATTGTATGGTTAGAAAGAGAAATATCTGCGGCGATACAACAGCGTATTGGGCCTGAATATGCGGGTCCATTAGGAATTCTTCAAGCTTTAGCGGACGGAACCAAACTTCTTTTTAAAGAGGATGTCCTTCCATCTAGAGGGGATAGACGTTTATTTAGTGCCGGTCCAGCAATTGCAGTCGTATCTATTTTACTAAGTTATTTAGTAATTCCTTTTGGATCTCACCTAATTTTAGCCGATCTCAGTATAGGTGTTTTTTTATGGATCGCGATTTCGAGTATTGCTCCTATTGCGCTTCTGATGTCAGGATATGGATCAAATAATAAATATTCTTTTTTAGGCGGTCTACGAGCTGCTGCTCAATCGATTAGTTATGAAATCCCATTAACTCTATGTGTCTTATCAATATCTCTACGTGTGATTCGTAAAATAGGAACTTTTTATTGATTGAAAGGATTAATTCCATTTTTTTTCTTCCAAATTAAGACTAAGTTGACTGAGTTAAACTAGATAGTCATATGAGTAAAATAAAACAGCTGATGAATTCGCAGTAATAAAATAAAGTCTCATTCCCTATGTACAAGAGGAAAATACAAAAAGGTAGTGTAAACAGTTTATCCCAGGATTAAGAGTCATTTTCATTTCTTGTCTTGAAGCGGATACGTAAGATCTACCGTATAGTCTTGGATATTCCGATATGGGAGATCAATCAAAAATGAGTGGACAGGTAGGAACACCAAGCTACACAAAAGATTAGTAATAGAGATTATGTAAGATCTCAAAACAAAAGAGGTGTTTATACATAAAATGAATCAAAAAGGACTTTAAGTTGGTAGAAATTATAAAGTAGTACTTCCTTAAGATTCCGATCTAGAGTATGCTCCTATTCACTGATAAAAAATGACTATCAAGAACGAATTAATTCTCTTTTTTATTTAGCACCCAGCACCCCCTTTTTTAGAAACCAGAATAGGAAGAAATGAAAGAAAAAAGACTACCCCTAATTCTTTCTTTTTCGTAATAAAAAAAGATAGGTCAAACTGTCTAGTTACAAAAAAACTCAAGAAAAAGGTATTTTATTAATTTTAAAGAAGAAATTATTACTGAATAAATAAAATTTTTAATTTTTAGAGAATGAGATCAATTCCGAAGTGCTTGTTTGAGCAAACAGAATTCCCTCGGTCTAATTTTGGGCTTGGACAATCAATCTTTATTCTATTTATTTTATTACCTAATAAAGAAATAAAGAATAAATACCGCAAAATTTTATGACCGTAGAGGAGCCGTATGAAACGAAAGTTTCATGTACGGTTCTGGAATAGCGACGAAAACAGTGATGTTATTGTCGACTATAATTATCTAACAGTTTAAGTACAGTTGATATAGTTGAAGCACAGTCAAAGTATGGTGTTTGGGGATGGAATTTGTGGCGTCAACCAATAGGGTTTATAGTTTTTTTAATTTCTTCTTTGGCAGAATGTGAGAGATTACCTTTTGATTTACCCGAAGCAGAAGAAGAATTAGTAGCAGGTTATCAAACCGAATATTCAGGTATAAAATATGGTTTGTTTTATGTTGCTTCTTACCTAAATTTATTAGTTTCCGCATTATTTGTAACTGTTCTTTACTTAGGTGGGTGGAATTTATCTCTTCCATCCATGGTTATTCCTGAATTTTTTATAATGAATAAAATCTTTGGAATGACAATTGGTATTTTTATCACATTAGCTAAAGCATTTTTGTTCCTCTTTATTTCTATCGCAACAAGATGGACTTTACCGAGGCTGAGAATGGACCAACTATTAAATCTTGGATGGAAATTTCTTTTACCTATTTCTCTAGGGAATCTATTATTGACAACTTCTTACCAACTTGTTTCACTTTAAATTAACTAAATACTAGACTAAGCTAACCCTTTTTTTAGATTACTAACTTCTATAAAACAAGAGAAAAAAATATTTTAAATTTCATGGATATTTACGATATGTTTCCTATGGTGACTGGATTCATGAATTATGGCCAACAAACAGTACGAGCTGCAAGGTATATCGGTCAAGGTTTTATGATTACCTTATCTCATGCAAATCGTTTACCCGTAACTATTCAATATCCTTATGAAAAATCAATCACCTCAGAGCGTTTCCGGGGTCGAATACATTTCGAATTCGATAAATGTATCGCTTGTGAAGTATGTGTTCGTGTATGTCCTATAAATCTACCTGTTGTAGATTGGAAATTGGAAAAAAATATTAAAAAGAAACAATTGCTTAATTATAGTATTGATTTTGGGGTATGTATATTTTGTGGAAATTGTGTTGAATATTGCCCAACAAACTGTTTATCCATGACTGAAGAATATGAACTTTCGTCTTATGATCGCCCCGAAATGAATTACAATCAAAATGCATTGGGTTGTTTACCCAAATCGATATGGGAGATTACTCCATTCAACCAATTATGAATTCAACGCCATCAACAAAATCGACACGGACAAACCTCTTGATTGAGGGACGATTAAAAAAAAAAAAAAGATCTTTTTTCGCTATTTCATATTTGAGTGATATATTTTAGATACATTTCAGTTTATATATATTATATTAGAAATATTATATTATAAATTTAATTGAGATCTATTTCTTGTCTAAAAAAAATAATAGACAAAAAAAAGATTTTCATATAGACACTAAAAGAATCCACAATTAATACAGGATTAAGATTTAATCCAATTGTAACATATAGCGAAAAAAAGAGAATAACTTTTTTACTGGATTTTTCGGTCATAACATAAAGAATTCAACTTCTATATCTATCTATTTATATATTATACATAATGGATTTAACTGGACCAATACATGATATTCTTGTAGTATTTCTCGGATTAGTTGTTATATTAGGTGGCCTTGGAGTAGTTTTATTTACCAATCCAATTTATTCTGCTTTTTCTTTGGGATTGGTAAATAAAACTACTCCAGGGCCACCTAATATAACAACTATTCGGGGAAATATCTTATTTGTGTATCTTTATTCTATATTTTATTGTAACTCCTATTTTGTAGCTGCTGCACAGCTCCTTATTTATGTGGGTGCTATAAATGTGTTAATCTTATTTGCTGTAATGTTTATGAAAGGATCAGAATATTCTAATGATTTACGTCTTTGGACTGTCGGAGATGGGGTTACTGCCTTGGTTTGTACCTGTATTCTTTTTTTACTAATTAGTACTATCTCAGATACATCATGGTACGGGATTATTTGGACTACAAAATCAAACCACATTATAGAACAGGACCTTATAAGTAATGTTCAACAGATTGGAATTCATTTATCAACAGATTTTTTTCTTCCATTTGAACTCATTTCTATAATTCTATTAGTTGCCTTAATAGGTGCAATTACTATGGCTCGTCAAAATTAGTAATATTAGTTAATAATATTATACTATGAGTATTAGTCTATAATATGAATATTAGTCTTCTTTTAGCCTAAATTTTATTTTAATAGTCTTATGATTAAATTTTGCATATCATATATTTTGTAAATATGAGACTTCACTAAATACTATTTATTTGGATATAGCCACATTTGGAATCTGAAGACAATACGGAAACTACTTCATATTATGAAATTTTGGAAAAGGTGTAGGTTTTTATTGTCATGTATTTTGTTATTGTAAGACATTTGGAATGGGATAATGGAAGATTTTTTTGTCTCAATTGGGTCAGTCACAACTAATATAAGTGATATTTCTCTAATAACTTTTGTCTATCAATAATGCGAAATACTTGTTTGATTCTAGTTATTTTTATTGAAAATACTTTATTTTTTCGTAGATTTTGTGCTGAAATTGTTACTCGATGAACTTTTCTATTCTAAAAAAATTTTTTCACAATTTTGTTGAATTCTTTGGTGAAATCAATTGAGATTCAGAAGGAGTTAGTGAATGATGGTTGAGCATGTACTTTTTTTGAGTGCATATTTGTTTTCTCTTGGTATTTATGGATTGATAACAAGTCGAAGCATGGTTAGAGCACTTATGTGTCTTGAGCTGATACTAAATTCCGTTAATATTAATCTTGTCACATTTTCGGATTTATTTGATAGTCGACAATTAAAAGGAGATATTTTCGCTATTTTTGTTATAGCTATTGCAGCGGCTGAAGCAGCTATTGGGCTAGCTATTGTTTCATCGATCTATCGTAACAGAAAATCAACACGTATCAATCAATCCAATTTGTTGAATAAATAGTCTTATCCTGCAATAGTAGAGTACACCTAATTTGTCATCCATAATTGTCTAGATATAGACTAATTCTATCTATTCATTCTATTCATTATTTATACAATATTTAGATACTTATTATTTTATTCTAGACTTTTGACTCATTACAGAAATATATCATCAATAAACAGTCAAAGAACTATAAATTCTAAGTAATAAAAGAATTCCATTTTATATTATATACTAGTACTAGTTAGCTAAATTGAGAAAAGTAGACCATATAAATAGCTTTTTTTAACTAAAGTTATAATATTTTGTATAATTCATGTATAATCATACGTGGGTAATATGACTAATATGAAAAGTCTATTAGATGTAAGATCAGAAAGAAGACTGGATAATATAGTAAATAGACATAATAAGGTAAACTGAAGAATAAAATACTAAAAAAAGGACAATAGAAGTAAATGAAAAATGAAAAGAATAAACTAGTAAATGAAATGAATACTATATAGTGATACGATTAATTAGGACTAATAAATCTCACTAAGACTTATTCTAAATTAACATTTATTAATTTATTATATATAGGAATTTATTATATGTATATTGTCTTATTATCATATATTGTCATTGTCTTTTTTTTTTTATTCGTTAGTATTAGCATGTAAGATGTATGATTTGGATTATTATGTTTATGTTTGCTGAAAAAATAAATCAAAGTCTCTTGGCCCTTTTCTTATGAACAGATCCAGAAGTCTATGGATTAAAAAAAATTCTGGTAAACCACTGATTCGTCTGGTGTCTACAATGTATTTATTTACTGTTGATTTTGCCAGAACCAGATCGAAATTTTTTATGTTCAAAACAGGAGCTTATAGATCCAATGTCACATTCAGTCAAAATTTATGATACGTGTATAGGGTGTACTCAATGTGTCCGTGCTTGCCCTACAGATGTTTTGGAAATGATACCTTGGGATGGATGTAAATCTAAGCAAATTGCCTCCGCTCCAAGAACCGAAGACTGTGTAGGTTGTAAGAGATGTGAATCCGCTTGTCCAACAGATTTTTTGAGTGTCCGTGTTTATTTAGGAAGTGAGACAACTCAGAGTATGGGACTAGCTTACTAATACATTAGAAAAAATACACTTAAATCATTTGATTCCTCTTTACTTACTGACAAAAAACCCGTACTCAATAATTTTCTTTTATTGAGTACGGGTTTTTCTGTTCTGGTCAAAGCGTATCTTGTCTTTACCACGAGTTATTTTCCTTGGTTAACACTAATTGTTGTTTTTCCTATATTTGCGGGTTGTTTCATTTTTATTCTCCCGCATAGAGGAAATAAGGTAGTTCGTTGGTATACTATGTGTATCTGTTTATTAGAACTCCTTATAATGACCTATGTATTCTGTTATCATTTTAAATTAGACGATCCATTAATCCAAATTGAAGATGATTTTAAATGGATAAATATTTTTGATTTTCATTGGAGACTCGGAATTGATGGACTTTCAATAGGACCTATTTTACTTACAGGATTTATCACTACTTTAGCGACTTTAGCGGCTTGGCCGGTTACTCGAGATTCCAGATTGTTCCATTTCCTAATGTTAGCAATGTATAGCGGTCAAATAGGATTATTTTCTTCCCGAGACCTTTTACTTTTTTTTATGATGTGGGAGTTAGAATTAATTCCAGTTTATTTACTTTTATGCATGTGGGGAGGGAAAAAACGTCTCTATTCAGCTACAAAGTTTATTTTATACACAGCGGGGGGTTCTATATTTCTGTTAATAGGAGTTTTAGGTATGGGTTTATATGGCTCAAATGAACCTACTTTAAATTTTGACATATTAGCCAATCAATCGTATCCCCTAGCATTAGAAATACTATTATATTTTGGGTTCCTTATTGCTTTTGCTGTCAAATTACCAATAATACCCCTACATACATGGTTACCTGATACACACGGGGAAGCACATTACAGTACATGTATGCTTCTAGCCGGAATCTTGTTAAAAATGGGAGCATATGGCTTAATTCGTATTAATATGGAATTTTTATCCCACGCTCATTCTCTATTTTCACCATGGTTGGTAATTATTGGAACTATACAAATAATTTATGCGGCTTTAACCTCTTTTGGTCAACGAAATTTAAAAAAGAGAATAGCGTACTCTTCTGTATCTCACATGGGTTTCATAATTATAGGTATTGGTTCGTTAACCAACACAGGGCTTAACGGAGCTATTTTACAATTACTCTCCCATGGATTTATTGGTGCTGCCCTTTTTTTCTTGGGGGGAACAAGTTGTGACAGAATACGACTTGTTTATCTTGACGAAATGGGAGGAATTTCTATCCCACTGCCGAAAATTTTTACTATGTTTAGTAGTTTCTCAATGGCTTCTCTTGCATTGCCTGGAATGAGTGGTTTTGTTGCGGAATCAATAGTATTTTTGGGAATAATTAGTAGTCAAAAATATCTTTTAATGACCAAAATACTAATTACTTTTATTATGGCAATTGGAATCATATTAACTCCTATTTATTTATTATCTATGTTACGGCAGATGTTCTATGGATACAAATTATTCAATCTTTCAAACTCTGTTTTTGTAGACTCTGGACCACGAGAACTCTTTGTTTCACTCTGTGTCTTTCTACCTGTAATCGCGATTGGTCTATATCCTGATTTAGTTATTTCATTATCTGTTGATAAAGTGCAAGAAATTGTATCTAATTATTACTATAGATAGTTTTTCAGGACTAAAAAAAAACGCAAAGTCATTATCCGAAGTGAATTAGAATTGATTGTAATTGCATTATTACATTACAAAATTTTTTTTGAGAACCTTTTAGAGTAAAAAAAGGTTCTCAAAAAAAAATGACACAAAATCTTTTTTGTTTGTGGACGAATTTATTTTTATTAAATTTTGAAAATAATAAATTCAATGTTAACTTAATATGAATGAACCATAACTATGTAGTCCTATTCCTAATAGATTCACCCCAAAATAGCATATCCAAATTATAAAAAATCCAATGGAAGCAACTATTGCGGAATTCGCACCTTGCCAATTTTTCGTTGTTCTAGTGTGTGAATAAATTGCGTATATTGTCCAAGTAATAAATGCCCAAGTTTCTTTAGGATCCCAATTCCAATAGGATCCCCAGGCTTCATTAGCCCACACTGCTCCAGATAGAATACCTATAGTTAAAAAAGTAAATCCAATACTAATAATACGAGAACTCCAATAATCCAATCTTTCTATCAATTGATTTTTGTAAAAATTGTTAAAAGAAGAAGACGAAAAAGAAGTCCTTTTATTTATATTTTCATTCAAATTCAAACAGTCCATCTGATCAAAGACTGATGACCCAAGTAATAAATTTGGATTTTCAATAACAAATTTTAGATTTTTTCGAAATGTGATTACGAGAAGAGCAATTGAAAATAAAGATCCAACTAAAAGAGCTGCATAACTCAACAACATCATACTCACATGCATCATTAACCAATGGGATCGTAGAGCAGGGACTAATATGGCTGATTGATGCATTTCGGTTGAAAGACCTGAAGTGGCAAAAGCTTGAGTCAAAATAGCGCTGGGTGTGGTTATTGCACTTAAAACTGTTGCATTTTGATGATTCCATATTTTAGGAATCATATGAATTATAGCAAAACTCCACGAAAGGAACATTAATGATTCGTATAAATTACTTAATGGAAAATGTGCTGAATAAATCCAACGAATTATTAATAATCCCGTTATCGACAAAAACGTAGCTCGCATACCCTTTTCCAATGAATCCGATAATCCGGGAATTTCATCACCGAAAAAGGTCATTAACTGGATGATAATTACAACAGAAATGATTGAAAAGCAGATATGAGTTAATATATGTTCTAAAGTTACAAATATCATAAAAAAGAGTGTCCAATTAATTACAGAATTAAAATAAAGAATTTAATCTAAATAATAAATCAATTATAGATCTTTTCATTTATTCAGCTAACATGACATGCCGCCACTCGGACTCGAACCGAGATGCTCTAGCACTGCTTCCTAAGAGCAGCGTGTCTACCGATTTCACCATGGCGGCTTACTTGAGCTAATAATAACTTATGTATCTCGAATCGTCGAGATTAAAGGATCTAATCTTGTTTAAATCGACATTAATTAGACTTAGAGTTTTCTAAATAGTTAAATATTACGCACAAATATCTCAGTCATAATAGTATTTTGGTTTGGCTTAAGGCTTAACCTCGACTATAACAAAAAGAAGTTCGAATCTCTAATGGAAGTGTCTTTTTGACTTACGCAAAATTACTAGTTTCACTTTTTTGTTTAGTTTTCTCAAAATTGAGTTACGGTAAATAAAAATGACACGATTGAAATTCTAAAGAAGAAATGAAACTTTTTTATTATCTTATCTAATATAAAATTATATTAAAAAAGAAAAATCTGATCGCCAGTTCATACTATACTAGATCCAATTGCATTCGGATAGAATTTTTCTTTTTTTTTTCTTTTATTTGTTAAGTAAACAAATAAAAGAAAAAAAAAGAAAAAAAAAACTTTTTACAACCCCAACATTCTTTTTAGAGTAGAAATAGAAAATAGTCTTTTCTTATACTATACTAGATCATAACCGTTTGTTCGTCCATATTTAAGAATTTAAAACAAAACTAAATTGAATTAAACTTAAACCGAGTTAAGTGGTATTATATTAGAAAATAAACTAAAAGAAAAGTGGTAATTATTTGACTCAGATAAATTCAGATTAGTCTGAAGCTTTATTACTAGTTTGTCGCACAAAAAAACTTTTTGACTGTCCTGTGGAGATCGATTTAGCTAAAGAAAAAGCTTTTAGCGCAGCCAAATAGGCTTTTTTCTTCCAAATACTTTTACGAATACGTTTTTTTGAAATAGACGTGCGTTTTTTTGGGACTGCCATTTAACAAAAAGTTAGTTATTTTTATGATTGGATGTGAAAGACATGTATTTTTCAAAAAGGAGATATATCCTTTTTTTCTTATCTCTAAAGTACTGAACTTATTTCATAGATAAAAAAGTCATAGGATATAAATTCTACATACAGAAAAGCAAATCTTCTAGTTCTTTTGTGGATGTTACAGACTCAAATTTTGAGTTAATATTGCTTATAAGTTTTCTTAGTTGATTTGCTTTTTTTGTTTTTCGTATGTTTATTACATACAACTAAAATAATATCTTATTAATTAAGAAAGACCAAAGAGTTTAAAAGAGGAATTGTTGGTTTTGCTTTACTACTTTGTTTTGTTTATAGGTTTATAGCATAGTTAATTTAATTTGTAATAGTGTTTGACTATCTACTTTTATTATTAAATAAGCAAAAATATCATATTATCTATTACTTGATCAAGTTAAGAGTGACCATACATTTTTCACATAATTTGGTTATTAAACAAGAGAGTGTTAGATACAGAAGTTTAAGTAATATCTTTTTTTTTATCTTATTGCGATTCTAGCTCAAATAAGGAAATTCTTAGTTCTAACATTCTGTTTATCATAAAATAAGTTTTATTAGAAATTGAATTCAATAAATCAGATCCCTGTTAAAAGATAATTACTTTAAAGTTTTTAACTATAATAATAAAGTTCCTTTTTACAGAAAAACTTTAGTCTGGATACTGATATCAATTGAGTAACCCTCTGTAGAACTTAAAAGACTAACCAAGTCATTATTTTAATATAGTTATTTGGTTATATCATTAAATTAAGGAAATTGTTTTTGAATTATTCTAAATAATAGATGAGATAAATCAGAGTAATTAAGAATTCACTTTTTGAGTTTTTCCTAATTTCTTTTTGTACTCATTTATTTCGTTTATTCTTGTTCTTTTCGAAAGAGATAAGAGTTGGTGAATTGGAAACTATTTAATTAATAAAAAAACTGTCAAATTTGCTTTCTTATGGAACATATATATCAATATGGCTGGATAATACCTCTACTTCCACTACCAATTACTATGCTAATCGGAGTTGGACTTCTACTTTTTCCAAGAGCAACAAAAAACAGTCGTCGTATGTGGGCTTTTCCTAGTATTTTACTGCTAAGTATAGGTCTTATTTTTTCGGCCAATCTGGCTTTTCAACAAATAAATGGAAGTTTTATTTATCAATATCTATGGTCTTGGACGATCAATAATGATTTTTCCTTAGAGTTCGGCTACTTTATTGATCCACTTACTTCCATTATGTTAATTTTAATCACTACTGTTGGAATCATGGTTCTTATCTATAGTGACAATTATATGTCTCATGATCAAGGATATTTGAGGTTTTTTGCTTACTTGAGTTTTTTTAATGCTTCAATGTTGGGCTTAGTTACCAGTTCTAATTTGCTACAAATTTATATTTTTTGGGAATTGGTAGGAATGTGTTCGTATTTATTAATCGGTTTTTGGTTCACCCGGCCAAGTGCAGCAAGTGCTTGCCAAAAAGCTTTTATAACGAATCGTGTAGGGGATTTTGGTTTGTTATTAGGAATTTTAGGTTTTTATTGGATAACAGGAAGTTTCGAATTTCGTGATTTGTTTGAAACATTTAATAAGCTGAATAATCAGGAATATGCGTTATTTCCAACCTTGTGTGCCTTTCTATTATTCCTCGGTGCAATTGCTAAATCTGCCCAATTCCCCCTTCATGTATGGTTACCCGATGCCATGGAAGGTCCTACTCCCATTTCCGCTCTTATACATGCCGCTACTATGGTAGCTGCGGGAATTTTTCTTGTGGCTAGACTTCTTCCTCTTTTTATAGGGATACCTTATATAATGACTATTATTTCTTTGATAGGTGTAATGACACTCCTATTAGGAGCAACTTTGGCTCTTGCTCAAAGAGATATTAAAAGAAGTTTAGCCTATTCTACAATGTCTCAATTGGGTTATATTATGCTAGCCCTAGGACTAGGATCTTATAGAGCTGCTTTGTTTCATTTGATCACTCATGCGTATTCTAAAGCACTATTGTTTTTGGGCTCTGGATCTATAATTCATTCAATGGAACCTCTTGTTGGATATTCACCTGAAAAAAGTCAGAATATGGTACTTATGGGTGGTTTAACAAGATATCTTCCAATTACAAGAACTACATTTTTATTAGGTACACTTTCTCTTTGTGGTGTTCCACCTCTGGCTTGTTTTTGGTCTAAAGATGAAATTCTTAGTGAAAGTTGGCTCTATTCACCCACTTTCGCAGTAATAGCTTATTTTACTGCAGGACTTACTGCATTTTATATGTTTCGGGTCTACTTACTTACCTTTGAGGGTAATTTACATGTTCAGTTTCAAAATTACAGTGGAACTCAAAATACTTCAGCCTATTCCATATCCGTATGGGGAAAAGAACAACCTAAATCAGGAAATGTCCTTTTCTCAAAAATCAACACTAATAATGAAAATATAAATATTTTGTTTTTTCCTAAAAATACAGCTCAGAATATAATAAATCAAAGGGGATTTTTTACTACTCCTTTTTTGAAAAAAAGTAGTTCTATGTATCCTCACGAACCCGATAATACTATGTTATTTCCTTTGCTTGTATTGGTAGTATTTACTTTGTTCATTGGAGGAATTGGAATTCCTTTTGGTCAACCACAAATAGACTTGAATTTCTTATCCAAATGGTTGGCTCCATCGCAAAATCTTTTACATACAAACTCAGAAGAGTCTGTAGATTTGTATGCATTTTTGACAAATGCAAGTTTTTCAGTAAGTATAGCTTTTGTAGGAATTTTTTTAGCATCCCTTTTTTATGGATCTCCCTATTCACCTTTACAAAATTTAGAATTAATGAATTCAGTTGTCAAAATAGCAACGAAAACCAAAAGAATTTCTTTGGACAAAATTTCCAATGTTGTCTACAATTGGTCCTATAATCGCGGTTATATCGATATATTTTATACAAACATAGTAATTCAGAGTATCAGAAAATTAGCAAAATTCACGTACTTTTGGGATAGATATATAATTGATGGAATTACAAACGGTGTTGGAGTTGTTAGTTTCTTTGGCGGTGAAGCAATAAAATATTTACTAGGAGGAGGACGAATCTCGTTCTATCTATTTTTCTATTTATCTTCTATATTAATATTTATTTTTTTATTTTTCAGTTTCTAATCTAATAACTTACACTTTTTTTTTTAAACACAATCAGATTATATATACTTTAGAAAATCTAAAGATGAAATAATATTATTAACTAAAGATAAAATAATATTATATAAAAAAAGAATTTATATAATTATATTTATATAGATATACTCAATTTATATAGATAGACTCAAAAAATCTATACTATCTTATATACTATACTCTAAAATTTAGAGTCTACGTATATCTAGACTAAACAAAAAGGGTTCCATATCTTTTTTCCCCGAATGCCTATCTGTTTTTTCTGATTCATCACTATGTTATGTATATAAGGTTTGTCAAAACAAAAAAAGAAACAAAACACTAAAAAGTCAAACGAATCTTTGAATTCACTTAACGAGTTTTTGGTTCCCGAATATCCAACTGACCAATTAATGTCTTATAACGTACTCTATTTTTCTTTGACAAATACGCCAGCAGCCGTTGACGTTTTCCCAGGATTATTCGTAAACCCCTCTGAGATGCAAAATCTTTTTTATGCAACTTCAAATGGGAAGTAAGTCTTCGTATCTTATTGGTGAAACTGAATACTTGAAATTCGACAGACCCTTTGTTTTCTTCTTTTTCTTCTTGTTCTTGCGAAATAATTGAGATAAATGAATTTTTGACCATAAAAAAAGAGTTTTCCATTTTTTTTTTTTTATTTTACTGATCAGAAAAAATAATGTCAGTCATTTTCTGGTAGATACAAAAAAGGTTTCCTCTTACTCTGATATATACGATTTTTTCTATCCAAATCAAATTTTCTTTAATTTTTTTATTTCTTAATTTGATTTGGATAGAAAGGTATAATACATTTCTGCACTCACCAAAGAGAATGATTTCTTTGTATTGTACCTAAGAAGATTTCGCCGATTCATTTCTAGATTCAGTTGATAAGCCATTAAATTCAGTATCATGTGTCATAATGTAACATAACATATGTGTATATCTTTCGGCCTTTGTATATTGAATATCTCACTCACGCACTACACACTACACTATATTATATGTTTATATAGTATATAAAATATACCATCAATAAATTCTGAATTGTGGATACATCTGTATTCTTGACATACTGAAACGACTACCATTATGGGTATCAAACCAATACCGATTCATACAAGCTAAATCTTCTAATCGATAATTGGGCCAAAGAAACAATTTTAATTTCATTAATTTGTTTTTATTTGGATCTGTATTAAAATGCTTGTCCTTTTTCAAAAACTGTCCACAGTTCCTTATGTCGTTTTCATTGAAAAAGATTAGATTTCTATCTACGTCTACAACATTCCCCTTCCAGGAATTGAAACAAATTAGAATTCTCAACTCTCTACGACGTCTAGTAGATAGAATATTTTCAGGAACAAATAAATCATAATAATTTTTATCTTCACTCACAAGCATAGTGCTATGTCGTGAAATGGATTTCTCAAAAGGATTCTCATCAAGATATTTTTTTATATATCTTCTCTCAGTTTCAGATTGTTGTTTACTCTTATTGACCAATGAAATACCTATGGTTTGATATATAAGAAATTCTTCATCCCATTTTAGAGAGAGACGAACCGGTTCAATAATAAATATTCCCTTTTTTATCAATTCTGTAAGAGATATATCCTTTTGAATCAACATTACATCTAGACGCATCTCTCCTCTTTGAATTGAGGATATAGCAATTTCCTTTAGATTTATCAGTCTAAGTAGTAGACAATATACCTTGATATTGTTGATCATTCTTTGATTCAAAGAATCATCCCATCTTAATTGAAAAAGGAAATATTTTTTCAGGAAAAAATCTAGTTCTGCTTCCTTCTTGCTCTTTAATTGTTTTTTCTTTCTACGTTTTTTAATGGTTGATTCTGTGTAATTTTTTTCAACATCTTCTTTTTTCTTTTGTTTTTGTATATCTTGTTGTGTATCTGATCCAAGATCTATTTGGCTTAGCTTTTGTTTTTTTTCTTGTTGGTTCTGATTCTCTAATTCAAGATATTCTTTTTTATTAGATCGTAGATTAAGATCATTTCCGTTGATGTTCTTATTTGGACTAAATTTTGTATTTCTATGAATGTTTAAAAGAAGAAATTGGATTGGTATAATCCATGGTTTAAGCTTATATGCATCATAAAGTAGGCCAAATTCTGGGAAGAACCAAGATTCCAGATTTGATATGGGACGATATAGCCTTTCTTTATTCATTCCCATCCAATCAAAAAGTTTTTTTGTTTTATTGGATGGTTTTGTTTTTTGATGAATGGTGAGAGGATAAATATCTTTATTATAAATTTTTGGATAATTATGAGTTCCAGCTTTAGTATTTTGATTAATCTTGGTACCAATATGCATATTAGTCCAGGTATCAATATCGATATTTTTTCTAAAACAAAACCGGAGAATTCTACAATCAAAATATTTTCTATCCAAATTTTTTTCTCCATATAGACTAGATTCTTCTCCTAGATAATCACTAATATCTATACCTACTAGTGCATAAAATGATTCGGGTTTCTGTGTTTTCTGTGTATTGAAATTATATGGAATTTTTGGGTCTCTGTTTACTTGTAATGGCGATGCATAAATATATGAGTCCCCTCCATCCTCATAATTCATATATTTATGTGCTAGAAGATCATATTTGTAGTTTTTTTTTAATTTTTCTTTTTGTCCTGTCCATGAGTCTATTCCGTAATAATTTTGTTTCACGTAATGAATTAATTGGTTTTTTTTATATGAATCCAATATTCTTGAGTCTTTTTTTTGAATTGTACAACGTTGATTGACTCTATTTCTCCATTTTTGTGGTACTAATCGAGACCATTGAGTTTGAGATAAATTGTATTGATAATGACTCTTTAACCAGTTTTTCCATTCATTCATTCCAGACTTATCAACTTTATTATGCTTTGGTTTGTAATCAAATAGTCCTCGTGTCCCATAATAATCCTTGATTCTATCTTTAAGAAAAAGATGGGTCCCGTGATATTGAAATACAGATCTCAAGTAATACTTGTTATTAACTTGAACTTGTGACAATGTGTAAAATACATATGCTTGTGACAAAGAGGATAAGTCACAATAAATAGTTGAATTCTTATTACTAATATTAGAAAGCGCCTTTTGCATCGTCGAAATAAAGTGAATTGTATTTTGATTTGTTTGATCAATCCCTTCTTGATTTGTTTCATCGTGGTAAAAGAATTTATTGATCATTTTTTTTGTTGATTCAAGGAAAAGCTGTGCATTGGTCCTAAGACTGTTAATGGTACATAGAAGGATATCGCTGTATATTCTTTCAATGAAATATTTGATAAAGTAGTAGAATTTGCGTATTAATCGGGTACTTTTTCTTTTGAATATTTGCCAAATATGTTTTTGCAATTCTGAATTTTTATCAGCACAATTTGTCTTATTAGGGCTAATACTTATACCCGGAGTTACAACTATTTTTTTCTTGTCTTTTGTGATTTGTTCTATTTGATTTCTGATTGTGGTTGTCCTATCAGCAAGATCCTTTATTTTTTTCTCTATAAGTGAATGTTTTGTCCAATTCGTGGATCGAATTCGAATGGTTGATTCGTCGGTAGTCTTATTACTGATTATAGAATCTTTTCTATTTTCGTTCGATTCATATACTTTTACTTTCCCGAATCCAAATAAGAAAATTGGGTTTATTATTTTTTCAAGTTCTTTCATTATTCGTTTTATAACTAGAACTATTTTGTTAACCCATCTTGTTTTTTCTTTTGAAATCTTTAAAAACCCTTTTCTCGTTTTTTTAGAAACTCTTAGAACTAGAGAAAGAGAAAATGTTTTTTCCAGTTTTAGAATTTTTTTTTTTTTTTTTTCCTCTTTCCAAATAGGTTGAAAAAAAGAAGGTTGTTTTCGAGGAGAACCGAAGGGGAGTTCCACTTCTCTTCCCCAGACTGTTAAAAAACAAAAATTGTCTTTTTTTCCTTTTTTTTTCATTGTATCTCTATGATGGGATCGTACTTTAGATTTTCGCCAAGGTTTTAGACGGAAAGGAAATAGAATTTTTATCTGAATACCATCCGTTAACCAATCTTTTGGAAATTCTGTTTCTGATAATTGAACACCATTATAAGTGCATTTAACATGCATTTCTCTATTCCAATCTTTCAAATCCTCGTACCACTCAGGGAATTGGAATAATAACATACGGCCAACATTTTTAGCTATTATCAATGAAGGCAATACAATGTATTTTCTAAGAATCGATTGGGTTACTAACATCGAACCCCTTATTGCTTGAGCAAATATAATGCTATCCCAAGTTTCTGATATTGTTATACGTTCATTTTCCTCTTTCTTTTCCTTGTTTTTCTCTCTTTCTTTTGTCTCTTCCTCCTCAGAATCGGAAATTTCAAATTCCGAGTCTCTACCCACCCAACCCCTAAAAACGAGATTCATCATTTCGGAGATATCAAAAGAGAAAAAGAATGTTTTGTCTATTTGATCCAAAAAAAGTGGCGAATGCACATTTGCTTGAAACATTTCCCAAGTAACTGTTTTACGTCTTTGAGCACGCATGGATCCTTTGATTAGATCCCGACGAAAATCCGATTGTTGTGAGTAACGTATCAAAGACACCTCTTCCGCTTGATCACTATCACTAGTATTACTAATAGCGTTGGTAGTTTCCTCTTTATCAGTATAAATTACAACACGTTTGGCTTTTCTTGAACGAATTTCATGATCTTCCATTGATTCTTCTTCATTTTCTTCCTCTTGTTCTTCCAAATCATCTGTCAATTTGTATGACCATCGAGGAACCTCTTTTCTTATTTCTTCTATTCCAGGAAAAATCAATTGATTATTTTGATTTCTAATTGTTGGATCATTGTAATCAGTTGTAACTACATCGAATATCAATTGCAAACATTTTGCTTGCTTTTCTGAATCAATTCTTTTTTCTTCTGCCAATAAAGACAATTTTTTCAAATTAAGACTGGGGGGGTATTCCAAGGGGACTTCGCCGATTGAGGTTAAGGAATGACCACTATTTGTCGATAAAAATTCTCCATCAAAGAGATTCTTTTGATATTCAAATTCTTTTTGGGGGGAATCATTAGGAAGTAGACCGTGAATTTTATTTATCCAGACTATTTCTCTGGAATCCTCTGCATCTGTAGAAGTTATTAAATCATCCCTGCTTGAAGGTGAATATAATTTTGTGATTTTTCCGCGATATGGTCCGTTCAAAAAAGGATCGTACATTTTAGGCAAGCATTCCTTTTCATTTTCATCATTGCATAATCTGATTCTTTTCTCGAGCACATCTAGAACAAGGGATCCTGTTTTTTTTTCTAGAGTTTTTATTCGATTTATTAATTCATTGCTCAAGGTGTGCTTTTTTTGTTCATTAGTATAAACCCAATAATTATCCTCGTGGGATAGTTTTTCGGTCGTGTACAAAGATATCTTTCGTTCTATCATTTCTGAAAAAGTGGATAAACTCGGTGGATATGTAAAAGATATTCTTTGTTTTCCATCACTTGGACATGTATAAAAAAAATATTGTGACATTTCATTTCGTACAGCATTTTCAAATCGATCATTTTTTATATATCGAAATGGACGATTCCATCGTTTACAGTCGAAAAGAAAAGTGACAAGCGGTTTTTCAAACCAAAAAAGATTTTGATCTTCTTTACTTTCTAATTCCCAAAGTTCTTCTTCTTGATACCTATCAAGATAAGAGTCTTCGTAAACTGGGCTATCCTTATAGTATGTCTCTTTAAAGTAGAATTCATCCTTTGTTTTTTCTTTTCCATTCACTGGGATTTTGTTCGTTTCATTTATTTTGTAAAGATCTTCTTTTTCTTCGGAACCAAAATAAAGGTTTTCTTCGGTGGATCCCTCTTCGTCCTGTTTAGTTTCTTTTGGTTCCGAAGTTATTTCTATGTCGCTTTCTTCCTCATTTTCCTCGATTTCCTCTGTTTCTGAGGTTTCCTTCAGTTTTTTAGTAATAATAGGTAAAGGCATTCTGCCTAAATAGTATACACAAGTAATAAATAAGAGAATACTAAAGATTCGAGCCAGAGAATTTCTCAATTCTGAAAGAAGGTACTTATTAGATTGAATGTAATTATTTTGCCGTATCCAGAATAATACTAACCCAACGCACTTAATAAAAAAAATGTGACCAATTAACCAACCAATAAAATTACTTGTTACAAATAACATCTTGTTGTTGCATCGAAACATAGAAATGTTGACTAATCTGGCTAGTGTTGAACTTGGTAAAATGAAATGGTTGAATAATTGAAAAATAAAATTATTCAGGAATATACATTGAATGTTGAAATTACGTATTGAATTTCTAGTAGTAGATCTATAATCCAAAAAGTTCTTGTTATTGTTCCAGAAGAAATGAAACAAAAGATATGGTAGAACTAGGACAGT